GTAATTGATCAGATTCGGGGACGTTCTTATGAAGAAACACTCATGATACTGGAACTAATGCCTTATTGGGCATCTTATCCAATTTTAAAATTAGTTTATTCTGCAGCAGCAAATGCTAGTCATAATATGGGTTTAAATGAAGCTGATTTATTTATTAGTAAAGCTGAAGTCAATAGAGGTGCTATTGTAAAAAAGTTAAAACCCCGGGCTCGAGGACGTAGTTATCTGATAAAAAAAACCACTTGTCATATAAAGATTTCTTTAAAATCTAAAATTTAGATTCCTATTTAGAAAAAAATGGATGGAAAAAGAATATAAAAATATGGGACAAAAAATAAATCCACTTGGTTTCAGACTTGGAACAACTCAAAGTCATCATTCTTTTTGGTTCGCAAAATCAAAGAATTTTTCTATGGGTCTACAAGAAGATGAAAGAATACGGAATTGTATTAAGGACTATGTAAAAAAAAATAAGAAAATATCCTCAGGTTTCGAAGGAATTGCCCATATAATAATTCAAAAAAGAATAGATTTGATTCAGGTCATAATCTACATTGGATTTCCCAACTTATTAATAGAAGTACGGACACGGGGAGTCGAAGAATTACAGATGAATGTACAAAAAGAGTTTCATTCTGTAAACCGGAGACTCAATATTGCTATCACAAGAATTGAAAAGCCTTATGGACAACCTAATATTCTTGCAGAATATATAGCTTTACAATTAAAAAATAGAGTTTCATTTCGAAAGGCAATGAAAAAAGCTATTGAATTAACTGAACAAACGGGTACAAAAGGAATTCAAGTGCAAATTGCAGGACGTATAGACGGAAAAGAGATTGCACGTATCGAATGGATCAGAGAAGGCAGGGTTCCCTTACAAACAATTCGCGCTAAAATTGATCACTGTTCCTATACAATTAGAACTATCTATGGAGTCTTAGGCATCAAAATTTGGATATTTGTAAACCAAGAATAAGAAAATAAGAATAATGGACCTTTCTTTATCTCGCCATTCTGCTCATCGATAAAAAAGATTTCTAAACTCTTTTCTTATTTTTTTCTTAATCAAAGAAAAACAAACAATTATAATTCTATAAGGTTGAATAAAAATTTGATTTACCCTTTGATTTCATTTAGATTTTATTATAATTGCTATGCTCAGTGTGTGACTCGTTAGTTTTTTCTTTAGAGTTTATAATTTATATTGAAAAAAAAAAGAAACAGTCTGACCCGACTATAAACTTAGTAACTATCAAAACTCAAGAAACTCAAAACTAAAAACCAACTTATTGCTTCATATTGTCGAGATCCCAAGAAACAGTCACTATATGACTGAATCGATCATATAGTTGTAGCAACTGAAATTCTTTTAATAAAAAAGAAATCTGATTATGAATTGTGAAAAAAAAAGGGGATGTGGAAAAATGGAAGGATGATAGAAAGAGAGAATAAAGATATCAATGATATATGATTCCCATATGTATGGTTTATGAAGAATTAACCCATAAAAAAATAAAAAAGGCAGTGTTATAAAGCATCAACATCAATATATAATAAAAATAAAAAATATCTCATTACAATAGAATAAGAAATATACAAATAAAAAATAGAAACTATAGAAGAAAATAAATGAAATTAAAATAATAATCTAAATAATTTAAAAATAATTTCATCAATATGGATAATATAGTCTATTATGTAAGATATCAAAGATAGAAGAATAGATAATCTAAATAATAGAAAATAGAGAATAATTTAATTGAGCTTCGGGTTAAGAAAAACTGAGGAGATTAACTCGCAAACAAATAACAAATTTTGTTGAGAGCTCCATTGCATAGTTCAAGCCTAAGCATTAATAGAGAAGCTATGGGAACGATGGAACCCGTGATTACCATAGGATTTTCTTGAAAACGAATCAATCCTAATGATTCATTGGGTAGGATGGCGGAATGAACCAAAAAAAATATATTTATTCTGAATGGTCATAAATTGACCCTACAAATGAAGGAGTAAAGAGTCAATATTCGCCCGCGAAACCTTTCTTTATTTTTCTTTAATTTCAGAATTTCTTTTATTTTTTATTAGAAATTTTGATAAAATAAAAAGATAAAATAAAATAGAAATACATGTGTATATTGTGTATATATATATAATATTAATAATATATAATATTAATAATATTATTGAATCATTTAATTCGTGAGGAGCTGGATGAGAAGAAACTCTCATGTCCGGTTTTGCAGTAGAGATGGAATTAAGAAACAACCATCAACTATAACCCCAAAAGAACCAGATTTCGTAAACAACATAGAGGTCGAATGAAGGGAATATCTTGCCGAGGCAATCAGATTTGTTTTGGCAGATACGCTCTTCAGGCACTTGAACCTTCTTGGATCACAGCTAGACAAATAGAAGCAGGGCGAAGAGCAATGACACGATATGCGCGTCGTGGTGGAAAGATATGGGTACGTATCTTTCCCGACAAACCTGTTACTGTGAGACCTACAGAAACACGTATGGGTTCGGGCAAGGGATCCCCCGAATATTGGGTATCCGTTGTTAAACCGAGCCGAATACTTTATGAAATTAGTGGAGTATCAGAAACTGTAGCCAAAGCTGCTATGAAAATAGCAGCATGCAAAATGCCTATACGAACTCAATTTGTTATTTCAGGATAGGTAAACAAAAGTAAAAGAAGAAAGTAGTATGGATAATGAAAAAAAAACTACGGATTTCTTTATCTCTGGACAGACAATATTTCTTTTTTTTTTCATTATCCCTTGCATTTAAATAAGAGATTAAAATAAAAATGATATGATTCAACCTCAGACCCTTTTGAATGTAGCGGATAACAGTGGAGCTCAAGAATTGATGTGTATTCGAATCCTAGGAACTGGTAATCACCGATATGCTCATATTGGCGATGTTATTGTTGCTGTAATAAAAGAAGCAGTGCCCAACATGTCTCTAGAAAGATCAGAAATAATTAGAGCTGTGATTGTACGCACGTGTAAAGAACTCAAACGTGACAACGGCATGATAATACGATATGATGACAATGCCGCGGTTATCATTGATCAAGAAGGAAATCCAAAAGGAACTCGAATCTTTGGTGCGATTGCTCGAGAATTGCGACAGTTAAATTTTACTAAAATAGTTTCATTAGCACCCGAAGTCTTATAGATTCTTATAGATGAAAATAGGATATATCCTATCTATATTCTATATCTATATATAGAATATTCAAATATCTGAAATAGATCTGATTAATAGATTGTGTCTCATGTATATACTTTAAATTTCTAAGAAATTTTAATAATGAAATAATAAAAAATAAAACAAAAAAGAAGCATGTTGATTATATCAAAATTAGAAGGCACCAATAACTATAATTCATCATGGGTAGGGACATTATTGCCGATATAATAACTTCTATAAGAAATACTGACATAGATCAAAAAGGAAGAGTTCAAATAGTATCTACTAATATCACTAAAAACATTGTGAAAATACTTTTACGAGAAGGTTTTATTGAAAACGTTCGAAAACATCAAGAAAGTCAAAAAAATTTCTTGGTTTCAACCTTACGACATAGAAAGACTAGGAAAGGGAATAAAATAAAATTAAAGCGTATCAGCCGACCCGGTCTACGAATCTATTCCAACTATCAACGAATTCCTAAAATTTTAGGTGGAATGGGAATTGTAATTCTTTCTACTTCTCGAGGTATAATGACAGATCGAGAAGCTCGACTAGAAAAAATTGGAGGAGAAATTTTGTGTTATATATGGTGATTCTACTGAGGTACCCTAATTTTCTCTTGAACTTACTATTTGTAAAAGAGATAGGAGAAGTGAATTATAGAACTCTTCCTCTATTAGTTAATACTTAAAGGGGGTTCCCTGGAATGAAAGAACAAAAATTGATTCATGAGGGTTTAATTACTGAATCACTTCCCAACGGTATGTTCCGAGTTCGATTAGATAATGAAGATCTAATTCTAGGTTATATTTCAGGGAGAATCCGACGCAGTTTTATACGTATACTACCCGGAGATAGAGTCAAAATCGAAATGAGTCGTTATGATTCAACCAGGGGACGTATAATTTATAGACTTCGCAAAAAAGATTTGAACGATTAGATCATTCTTTGAAACATCCTTTTCGTAGGGATATAATTTGAAGTTCAAAAATGCAATAAACTAATTTCTGTTTCCAAAAAAAATAGATTCAGAATGAAAATTAAGGAATGATAAATATGAAAATAAGGGCTTCTGTTCGTAAAATTTGTGAAAAATGTCGTTTGATTCGTAGGCGGGGGCGAATTATAGTCATTTGTTCCAATCTGAGACATAAACAGAGACAGGGGTAATCCTTCTCAAGTTCTAAATCAAGAACTTTTTAAAAGAAAAACCCATGTACATGTAAAAAGAAAGGATTCATTTTTATATTAAATAGCTATCCCCGTATCTTTCTGATTCTTCTTTCTTTTTATTTTATTCTTATGAATATGATCTAAATATGATCTAATAAAATATGACAAAACCTATAGCAAAAATTGGTTTACGTAAGAATGCACGTATTGGTTCAAAAAAGAATGAACGTAGAATACCAAAAGGAGTTATTCATGTTCAAGCGAGTTTCAACAATACTATTGTAACTGTTACAGATGTACGAGGTCGGGTGGTTTCTTGGGCTTCCGCAGGTACTTCTGGATTCAGAGGTACAAGAAAAGGAACACCCTATGCTGCTCAAGCCGCGGCATTTAATGCTATTCGTACATTAGTTGATCAGGGTATGCAACGAGCAGAAGTTATGATAAAGGGTCCAGGTCTCGGAAGAGATGCGGCATTACGAGCCATTCGGAGAAATGGGATGCTATTAAGTTTCGTACGTGATGTAACACCCATGCCGCATAATGGATGTCGCCCCCCTAAAAAAAGACGTGTGTAGAAATAATAATTCAAGAGATTCCAAGAGAAATAAATGATTCAATGATCTGATCCAATAATCATAAATAAAAGAAAAATAATAGTATGGTTCGAGAAGAAGTAGCAGGATCCACTCGAACAGTAAAGTGGAAATGTGTTGAATCAAGAGTAGACAGCAAGCGTCTTTATTATGGTCGTTTTGTTCTGTCCCCGCTTATGAAAGGTCAAGCCGATACCATAGGTATTGCCATGCGAAGGGCTTTACTTGGAGAAATAGAAGGAACATGTATCACACGTGCAACATCTGAAAATGTTCTGCATGAATATTCTACGATAGCGGGTATTGAAGAATCAGTACATGATATTTTAATAAATTTGAAAGAGATTGTATTGAAAAGTAATCTATATGGAGTTAGGGACGCATCCATTTGCATCAGGGGGCCTAAATACATAACAGCTCAAGATATTATCTTACCACCTTCTGTACAAATAGTTGACACGACACAGCATATAGCTAACCTGACAGAACCAATTGATTTGTGTATTGAATTACAAATCAAGAGAGGTCGTGGATATCATATGAAATCCACAAATGAATCTCACGATGGAAGTTATCCTATAGATATTGTATCTATGCCTGTTCGAAATGCAAATCATAGTATTCATTCTTATGGGAATGGGAATGAAAAACAAGAGATACTCTTTCTAGAAATATGGACGAATGGAAGTTTAACTCCTAAAGAAGCACTTTATGAAGCTTCTCGTAATTTGATTGATTTATTGATTCCTTTTCTACATGCAGAGGAAGAGTACATGAATTTAGAGGAAAATGAAAACAGATGGAATCTACCCTTTTTTTCCTTTCAAGACAGATTCACTAATCTCAAGAAAAACAAAAAAGGAATTCCATTGACATGTATTTTTATTGACCAATCAGAATTGTCTTCCAGGACCTATAATTGTCTCAAAAGGTCCAATATACATACATTATTGGACCTTTTGAATCACAGTCAAGAAGATCTTCTGAAAATGGAATATTTTCGCATAGAAGATATAAAACAGATATTGGGCACTCTACAGAAGCATTTTGCAATCAATTTACCTAAGAAAAAGTTTTCATTTTAAATCCATTGGAATTTTTTAGTTTTTAGAATGAGAAATAAAATAAAAAATAATAGAATAAGTTTTGAATCTCCGACACGGTCCATATATTTGCAGAATAGATACATAATAAGATTGATGTATCTAGGGAAGATCCAGAAGAGGATCTTCCTTAGATACCTATGTCGTGTTATTTAACTTTGAAAAAGACCTAAAGTGAGGGATTTATCGATAGGTAAAGTTGCTCCAATACCTAACCAAAGAGCTACTGCGGTACCGATCAAAAATACTGTTGTAGCTACTGGACGACGAAATGGATTTTGAAATTTATTGACATTCTCCAAAAAAGGTACTGTCAATAATCCTATTGGTACTGAAACCATTAAAAGAACACCCAATAATTTATTGGGCACTGTGCGAAGTATTTGAAATACGGGAAAGAAGTACCATTCGGGTAATATTTCCAACGGAGTTGCAAACGGATCCGCCGGTTCACCTATCATTGACGGCTCTAGAACTGCTAAACCCACACTACATGCAATAGTGCCTAGGATTACTACTGGAAAAATATATAAAAGATCATTGGGCCATGCGGGTTCTCCATAATAATTATGTCCCATCCCTTTAGCCAATTTAGCTCTTAATACAGGATCATTCAAATCAGGTTTCTTTGTTATTTGGATAGGTTAACTCTTGTGGATCCATCCCCCAAAAGAACCGGACATGATAATTTTTTATCATCCGGCTCGAGCAAGAATCAAAAGAATCACAGAAATAGATCCATAGAAGACCTATATTTTATACATATATACATATATAATGTAGAATGACTCTATGTAATAAACTATTTATCAAATTCCATTTCCCCGAGTTTCAACGATTCATTATTCATTGCAAATAATTCAGTTCTGGCAACAGGGAAATGCTCAATATCCAAGTCGGCTTACAAATTTGATCATGATCAAGTGCTTTTTGGATTGTCTCATATCTTTTGGTTAGTATTTATCCTCACAACATCTCGATTGTATTACATAAACAAAATACAAAGTTTTTACTTGTTACTAATAAAGTATAGCCCCTGTTCTTCCTTAGATCCCTTATTTAACTCCGATAGTATAATAGATCAGGGTCGATGCAAAGGAAATGAATGCATCTACATACTATAAAAAATTTACTAAAAAAAAAAAATCAAACAAAGTAAATAAATAGAACATTGGATCATTCCACATCACTTATTCTAGGGATCTTACGGAGCCTGTTCATGTATGACATGATTCGGGTATGATCATAGAAAATATTCTCCTCAAGTTAAAACCGGCCTATTCTATGCTACATAAAGGGACTGACATGATGGTTGGATGTGGAGACACGTTGGGTTGTGAATTCCAACTTGGCGGATAAAATCATATATCTGCATGGACCAATCAATAGTTCAAGTCACACACTCCCATAATCCATCCCCTTTTAGGAAAATATACTTCAACTATTCGATTCGTATCAAATAAAAAATACTTCAGAATTGAATAGAAGTATCCAAATAACATGCCTTATTTTTCAATAATACATATTTGTAGCAATAAAAGACTCTTGTTCCTCCCCGATATGATAAATTACAAATATCTATGATCTGCCTTCTCTATAAAGGACCCGAAATACCTTGCTTACGTATCATTGGAAAGTGCATTAACATAAATACGGCAGTAAGAAGAGGCAATACAAAAGTATGTAAACTATAAAAACGAGTCAAAGTGGACTGGCCCACACTAGCACTTCCACGTAATAATTCTACCAAAGGCGATCCTATTATAGGAATAGCTTCAGGTACGCCTGTTACAATTTTTACTGCCCAATAGCCAATTTGGTCCCGAGGTAAGGAATAACCAGTTACGCCAAAAGATGCGGTCAATACAGCCAGAACTACCCCTGTAACCCAAGTTAATTCGCGGGGTTTTTTAAAACCCCCCGTAAGATACACACGAAATACGTGCAAGATCATCATTAGAACCATCATACTTGCTGACCATCGATGAACTGATCGAATTAACCAACCAAAGTTGGCCTCAGTCATTATGTATTGAACAGAGGAAAAAGCCTCTGTAACAGTTGGACGATAGTAAAAGGTCATAGCAAAACCCGTAGCTACTTGTACTAAAAAACAAGTCAGCGTAATCCCCCCTAAACAATAAAATATATTGACATGAGGAGGAACATATTTACTAGTTATATCATCTGCAATCGCTTGAATCTCGAGACGTTCCTCGAACCAATCATATACTTTATTGAGATAGGTAAACCAAGAAAGACTCCCCCTCTTAGAGCCGTATATGAAAATTTCATCTCGTACGGCTCAAGCCGAAACACACAAATACTGGTTTCAACGGATATGGAATAGAGAGTTTCAAACTTCTTGTGGCTTAGCCACTTGACTCGATTTGACCCAAAGATACGAAGTAAGAAAAATCCGGAATCTCTTCTTTGTGATGATAATGCCAAGAAATACAATATCGAGTTGGCTCATCTATCTTTCTTTATGTTAATCGTGACAGGCCTCTTGAATCTTCTCTTCCCTATCTTTTTTTTTTTGATAGGAATTCTCTTGTTGAGACCCTATGAATCAATTGAAACCTCAGATTCATACTAGAACCACGATGATTTAAGAAAACCAAAGCTAAACTCAAAGGATTTCTGAGTAAAAACCATTTGATCATCACTTCTTCAATGAATGTAATAACTCAACAAAATCTAGAGAAAGAGGTTTCTTTCGGAAGTATGAAGGAAAAAATTGTTTGATTTAGAAAAGACCTATTTCCCGATTTCCATTTTTTTTTTAATCCGGTTGCGAGGTCTGAATAATAGGTATGAATCATAGTTCAAATATTTATTTTCTTGATCTATTCTATATAGTCCGTGCTCCAGAGACTAGAATCAATATCTGACGAGGTAGAATCATCTTGATAGAGATGACAGGTCCATTCTCTGTATTATCAATAGGATCAATTATAACAAGTCACACGCTCATATTCCGGAAATGAAATATCGAAACAAATAAATTTCACGATCGAACTACCAGAAGGGTCTATAAATCCAAGTCTTAGGTAATCTTAAGTTGAAGTATTAAGAATCTTAAGCATTAAGTAAGTATAAGTAAAAGAATCTTTTTGATTGAAAAACTAGGACTTACTAGTTTTTATGAACTAATTCATTGAAATTCCATCCAGTAAAACAGATGAATTATAAATTTCTAAAATAATAGATAGAAATATTGCAAATAGAGCCATTGCAACTCCCATAAGTGGTGTAGTCCCCCACCCTGGAGCTACTTTTCCATATTCCGAATTCAATGGTTTCAATAAACTCCCTATGCCAGTTGATCTTGGCCCAGATCTAGAACTACTCTCAACGGTTTTTGTAGCCATAAATCCTCTTTCATCATGGGTTTAAATCTGTTGACTTTGTATACCATTCTGTTGTAGTTGTAAATAAACAACATTATCGTGATCCTTTGTGATCTTGAAATTATTGAAAAATGGAAACAGCAACCCTAGTCGCCATCTCCATATCCGGTTTACTTGTAAGCTTTACTGGGTATGCCTTATATACCGCTTTTGGGCAACCCTCTCAAAAATTAAGAGATCCCTTCGAAGAACATGGGGACTAGTTGAAGTAATGAGCTCCAATATTAATATGGGGGCTCATTACTTCAATGGAAATAATGAAAAATCATTTCATTTTTTTAGTTGGAACTTTAGGTGGTTCTCGAAAAAAGATAGCGAAAAAAATTATCCCTAAAGTCGAAACTAAGAGGAATATATAAACCAATGCTTCCATAGATTCGATCGTGGTTTACAATTATAGCTTCCACACCTATTCATTTTGGATTATTTACTAAAGAAATTCGAATTTGAGATTTACAATTTACTATTACTAACTATTACTATTACTATTACTATCTATATAGTATGTATATATAGATATAGTCATTCATATCTTATTACTATTCGATTATATTCTATTTCGAATTTTTCTATATTATTCTATTTATACATCAAAATATAGAAAAAAAAGATAAATATATCAAATATAATGAAATATCTAAATACTAGAATAAAAGAAAAAATAGAGGCAAAAGATGGCAAAGGAATTTTGTATCATACTACTTGTCTCCTTGTAGTTGGATCTCCAAGTTTTTGGAATGCTCCAAATTCCACTTGAGCATCCAAATCTGGATCAATACCGGCAAAAACATCTCTGAACAAGGTTCTGGCGCCGTGCCAAATGTGTCCGAAAAAGAAAAGCAAAGCAAACGTAGCATGCCCAAAAGTGAACCAACCCCTTGGACTACTACGAAAAACACCATCGGATTTCAAAGTAGCCCGGTCTAATTCAAAAATCTCACCTAATTGGGCACGTCTAGCATATTTTTTCACAGTAGCAGGATCACTATAAATGACTCCATTGAGTTCTCCACCACAGAATTCAACAGTTACCCCTACTTGTTCAACACTATACTTGGATTCTGCCCTTCTAAAAGGAACATCGGCCCTCACAATTCCGTCTCCATCTACCAAAACTACCGGAAATGTTTCAAAAAAGGTAGGCATACGACGTACAAAGAGTTCACGCCCTTCTTTATCTCTAAATATGGGGTGCCCCAACCACCCAACAGCTATTCCATCCCCATTATCCATTGAGCCTGCTCTGAATAATCCCCCTTTCGCCGGATTATTACCAATGTAATCGTAAAAAGCTAATTTTTCGGGAATTTTAGACCAAGCTTCCGATAAACTCAAATTTTCGGCTAGTCCGGCCCCAACTCTTCGATATATTTCTTGTTGGAAGTACCCCTGATCCCACTGATAACGAGTGGGACCAAATAATTCGATTGGAGTAGTTGCTGAACCATACCACATAGTTCCAGCAACTACGAAAGCTGCAAAAAAAACAGCAGCAATACTACTGGAAAGCACAGTTTCAATATTACCCATGCGTAATCCTTTGTATAAACGTTGAGGCGGACGGACACTAAGATGGAATAGACCCGCTAATATGCCCAATGTACCTGCTGCAATATGATGAGAAGCTATTCCCCCCGGAACAAAAGGATCAAAACCTTCCGCACCCCACGCTGGATTTACAGATTGTACTTTTCCCGTTAATCCATAAGGATCAGACACCCATATACCAGGACCATATAATCCTGTTACATGAAATGCACCAAAGCCAAAGCAAGCAACTCCTGAGAGAAATAAATGAATTCCAAAGATCTTGGGCAAATCCAAAGAAGGTTTTCCCGTACGTTCATCACAGAATATTTCTAGGTCCCAATACACCCAATGCCAGATAGCTGACAAGAAGCACAAGCCAGAAAACAAAATATGTGCTCCTGCCACGCCTTCATAACTCCAAATGCCCGGATTCATTATAGTTCCTCCCGATATATTCCAACCCCCCCACGAATTGGTTATTCCTAAACGAGTCATGAAGGGTATAACGAACATGCCTTGTCTCCACATTGGATCAAGAACAGGGTCAGAGGGATCAAAAACCGCTAATTCATATAGAGCCATCGAGCCGGCCCAACCAGAAACTAGAGCTGTATGCATTATATGGACAGAAAGTAATCGACCGGGATCATTCAATACAACGGTATGAACACGATACCAAGGCAAACCCATGTAAATACCCCTTTCTGAAAAAGAAATAGACATTATGTAACTTTATCGCATTGGAAAAGACTAGACCGTGTATTTCACCTGTTTGGTAGATTTTTTATAGGAAAGGATTAATATTTATTTGTATTCCCTTCTTTTTATTTTTAATGAAATAGAATTCTTTCTATTTCTTTCTATTTAGAAGAACAAATAGAAACAGATCTTATTCTATACCCAATAAGTACCAATACGCAATGGGAGGATTTTTAGGGAAAAAAATGCATAGATACTTTTTTTAGAATTCAAAATCATTCGAACAATCGGCTGATCCCATCGATCCCCTTCGTTACAATCTTTCTTTATTCATTCTGTATTCCTCTATGAACCTTCCAGTTCTATATATTCTATATATATATATACTTATATATACTAATAAGTCTAGCTAGATAAGAATATTAAGTTCTATTTTAGAGAATCTAAATAAGATTCTAAATAGAAAGAAGATTAAAAGATATAAAAATAGAATATAAGAAGAATATAAGAATAGAAAAGAAAGAGAAAAAATGATGAAGACAATAAAACCATGGTTACGTTTCCATATTAAAGTAAAATATAGTACTTCATTTTTTTCTTTATCTTAATGCCCCTTGGTGTTCCAAAAGTACCTTTTCGGAGTCCTGGAGAGGAAGATGCAGCTTGGGTTGACGTATAGTGCGACTTGTCAGACAGATTGGTCATATGGTATTTCTCCGTTATCTCCCTCGATCGAGTATTCTCTGTTTCGCCCAATCCAATAAATATATATTCATTTATTGAACCATCAATAATTCGGAGCGTGAAGCACAATAATTCCTACTGGGGATCAATATTATCAATTAAAATAATTGATGGTTTACTTGGACTGATAAAAGAAAGTATCCAGGCTCCGTTCAAAGAATACCAAATTGTAAATGGTAAGAGTAAAAGTAATAGAACGGGAGTGTAAATGTAGTAATTCTGAAATAAAGAATATAAAAAGAAAATAGAAATTTCATTAAATTCTTAATAATCTATTAAATTCATTATTAATGAAATAGAATATAACTTACTATAAGAGAATCTATTTTGTAGAATATATAATAATTACACGATTACTGCTTGTATCATAGACTATTATTAGACTTACTATAGGGATAATCTTAAACTTCCTACCAATGGAGTAGTATGATGAATACATCGAATATTTTTTGTAAAGGTATGTGAAAAATTGAAAAAAAAAAAGAAGTGGTACTGGAATCATTTGACCTATATGCTCAAATGGAATTCGGGCAAATATTCCCCCGGAGTAGAACAAGAACCTAAAAGAATTGAAAGGGCCATTCAGGAACAAGAAAATGACATCGTAATTTGAATTTCGATGAAACAATACATCAATGAGAGGTTAGTTCAATAAGTTCATAAAATTCTTTTTGATTTTCTACATTATAGAATATAGGGAAGGGGAAGGAGAGCAAAACTCATGTTAAAAAAAAAAGAAATAGGATTGGAATCGACACATTGATTTTTTTTTCGCAATTCTTTCGAACCGTATGCATCCAAAGGTGCACGTACGGTTCCTCAGGGATACAATTTTGCCCTAATCAACCGACTTCATCGAGAAAGATTACTTTTTTTAGGCCAAGAGGTTGATAGCGAGATCTCGAATCAACTTGTAGGTCTCATGATATATCTCAGCATAGAAGATGATACTAGGGATCTTTATTTGTTTATAAATTCTCCAGGCGGATGGGTAATACCAGGAATAGCCATTTATGATACTATGCAATTTGTGTCACCGGATGTACATACAATATGTATGGGATTAGCCGCTTCAATGGGATCTTTCGTTCTGGTCGGAGGAGAAATTACCAAACGTCTAGCATTCCCTCACGCTTGGCGCCAATGAGTTTTTTTATTTGAGAAAAAAAAGAATACTATGCCTTCGCTGTATCGAATATGAATTAAATAAAGAATAAGTAATAATAGCATGGCAATTCGAGTTCGATATGAACAAACCTTTATTGTTTTTTTCTAACATGAGATTTTGTATCGAGATAGTAGTATGAAAGAAGGGTTATTCCCAATTTGATTTTATGTGTCAAGCAAGAGTCAATTTCAGCGTCACAAACCATTATTCTTCCACACCAGAAGTCTCTTTCTTATTTTTATGTTATGAGAGAAAGAGTTAAAAAAAATGGAAAAAATCATTTGATCCTTCTTGGATCCTATCAAAAAAAACTTTGGGATTGCTAATCCACAGACGAGATAAATATATAAAGCAACAGAACCATCATAGTATCTTTTTAACTACTACGAAAGGAAGGGTGGTAAATGGATCATTTAACGATTTGGATCGGATAGGTTCTATTTATTCTTTTCGATAGAATAGCTTCTATCGAAAAGATAAATTCCATTGCAGAGCCGTATGCAATGTACAAAAGATGCCCGTACGGTTGTTTAATTCTATTTTTTATTGTTATTTTGATTCCCCCTTACTTTAATACTTTAACCCAATCGTGCAATATATAGATAGAAGAACCATTCATGATGTTATATCAATATCATCAGGGTTATGATTCACCAACCTGCTAGTTCTTTTTACGAGGCACAAGCAGGGGAATTTATTCTGGAAGCAGAAGAACTATTGAAGCTTCGCGAAACTCTCACAAAAGTTTATGTACAAAGAACGGGCAACCCTTTATGGGTTATATCCGAAGATATGGAAAGGGATGTTTTTATGTCAGCAACAGAAGCCCAAGCTCATGGCATCGTTGATCTTGTAGCGGTCGAAAATGATAATACTGGGGATTCCATATAAATATACGAATTCCTTTTAAAAATTGGAATTTCCCGTGTGAATAGAAATCATTCATAATCATCAACCATCAGGTTAAGATCGATCTAAACCAACCCGCTCTATTCTATTTAGAATGAGATTCTATAGACACGCCATGCCAACCATTAAACAACTTATTAGAAACGCACGACAGCCAATAAGAAATGTCACGAAATCTCCCGCTCTTCGAGGATGTCCTCAGCGTCGAGGAACATGTACTAGGGTGTATGTGCGACTCGTTCAGTTCAGATCATGAGTTTGAAAAATGTAAAAGTTTTTTACAGTATCAACGACCACTATCAATGAATCTAGGATAGATATAGTGAAAGACGGCCTTTTAATTGACTAGTATCTAAAAATGAAGATCTATAATCTACTTAATTATGTTATGAATTTATGGTTTCTATTGGTGCAAATCCAATCACTCCATTTGAGATGAGAAGGAATTCTCCATTGGTAACAAATAGTTATCCATTAAGCGGAGGAAAAAGGTTATGCTCCTATTCCTTTTCTTGAAAAAACGGACTAACAGGGTCAGCTACCTAGCCAACTTTCAGAATTAAATGCCGTCACTGTATGGATAGCTTTTTTGTGAAAAGGACTATTACTTTATAATTAGAATTGAAAAAAGAATTCTAATTGAAAAATGAATGGGTAGAGCCAAATAGAGCCAAAGAGTGTGAACTATACAAGTTCACGATAAAATTCGATGAAATGAAGAGGCTCCGGTGTATAGAGAGGACCTCACCGTTTCAGAAGTTACCATAGAAACGAGGAAACCCACTATTCTTTTTTATTTAGTAGCATTTTAATTTCTTATTTCCAGGCGAGATACCTTGAAGAAAGAAAAATCGTGGTCGGGAAGGTCATAGTCGCAAAAGCCATTGGAATTTATATTTTATATATTGGAAGAATCCGTTTTGTTATTAATCGACCGGAGGAAAAGGATGACTGAAAGAAGAGAAATCAATTAGTTATTCAAGAAGATTTCATTTGATTCAATGACCAGAGTTAAACGAGGATATACAGCTCGGAGACGTCGAAAAAAGATTCGTTTATTTGCATCAACCTTTATAGGGGCTCATTCAAGACTTACTCGAACAACTACTCAACAAAGAATGAGAGCTTTGGTTTCTTCTCATCGAGATAGGAGCAGGAAAAAGAGAGATTTTCGTCGTTTGTGGATCACTCGGATAAATGCGGTAACTCGTGAGGATAGGCTATTCTATAGTTATAGCCTATTCATCCACAATCTGTACAAGAGACAATTGCTTCTGAATCGTAAAATACTTGCGCAAATAGCCCTATCAAATAAGAATTGTTTTGATATTATTTCAAATAATATCATTAATCAAAAATAAAAAAAAAAAAAAAAAAAGAAAAGAATACAAATCAAATAAAGGAATAAAAGAATCTTCATTATTATACAGGAAACAAGAATGATTGAAACAGGATTTCCCGGAGAATGGACTCCGGGAAGATAGAAGAAAAAGAAATGAAGATTTGAGTAGTAGGAATAAACGAACATCTTTCAAGAAAAAAAGATTTCTTTCCCATTTTTACTTTTTTATAATTTTATAGTTTATAATACAAGAATCAAATCTGGATTCTAGTTTTTTTTCGAGCAAAAAATTCATATTAATATGAGCTTGAGTTCCGATTGGACTTTTGAAGAGTCTATCTATTTATTTTTGGTTCTAGGGATCGATTCCACTCTCTCCAATTGTTTCTCATTATTACGAAAAGGTAACAAAGATAAAATACGAGCTTGTTTTATAGCAATAGTAATTAATCGTTGTTGTTTCAAAGTTAACCTATTTGTCCGTCTAGATAATATTTTTCCTTGTTCACTAAGAAATCGACTAATTAAACTCATGTTTCTATAATCGATTCGATCCCCCGATCCGATTGGGGGTAAACGTCTACGAAAAGATCGCTTGGATTTACGAAAAGGTTGTTTGGATTTATCCATGGTTTGTTTATTCCTTCTATATATCTATAGAAATATCTATATAAAATAATCTATAAAATAGAATACTTTTTTTTATTCATTTAATTAAGATTCGACCAAAATAGGATTTGGTTTGTATTATATATGTTAAGATGTAAAGTTCTTAGTCTTCCCACTACTTGTAAAAATCACACAAGCATTCCATTACATCTATTTCTTTATTTCCCCATGAATTGTATACTTTTGACAATAGCGACAAAATTTTCTAAATTCTAGTCGATTGGGTGTATTGTGTCGATTCTTTTGAGTAATATATCTAGAAATGCCCGGCGATTTTTTATTGACACCCTTTCGAACACAACAGGTACATTCCAAAATAACTCTAATTCTAATATCTTTACCCTTGGCCATGAACCTCCTTTTCATTTTGGATCGACTTCACTTTAGAACTCTCTTCATTTTCTTTTTGATCCGAACCAAAGAAAAAGAAAAGAAAAAAGAATCTATATTCTATATCTATACTATATTAACTATATTAATAAAAGTTATTAACTAGAAATGTAATTTGTAAATATTTTCTTTTTCTAATTCTAAATTAGAATAATTTGAATGACTTCTAAGTACTATAATCTAAAAAAGAATTACTATTAAATTACTATTAATTAATATAACTATAAAGAAAAAGAGTCATATTCATTAATAGAATAATATTACGAATATCGTAATAATTAATTAATACAATTTTTTCTAACTAGAAATTCTTCCTATCCTAATCTCAGTATCTTCTTCTTCTTTCTATGTTAGAATTTCGTGGAACCGCCCCTAGACTGGATCCACATTTCCATTTATTTTCCAAAAAATTCTATCGTAGATTCACTGTATTTTGACTGAGGTTCGATACACTCTTTCTTCTTTGAGAATAGAAAAGAAAAAGGAGGCGAAATTGGAGCCATGTTACGTAGAATTGTATCTCAAATCTTCTTCATTTTTTCACAGATCAATAAAAGAAT